TCGAATTTTCCATCTCCAAGGAAAAACATTCTGATCTCCTATCAGAAAAACTCCCAACTCTCCCTTTGGGGCTTCGACTCTCACATAGAGTTCTTGTTTCGACAATTCAAAAGTAGGAGAAGGCTTTTTACTAATAAATCGATAGTCAAAATCATTCAATTCGGGATTCCTCACTCTATCAAAGCATCGGATTTCTAAATTCTCATACGGCCCTCCCGGAATTCCTTCCAGAGCCTGTTGAATAATTTTTATAGATTCCATCATTTCACCAATTCGTACTAAATAACGAGATAATGAATCTCCTTCTTTTTGCCATTGGACTTCCCAATCAAATTCGTCATAACACTCATAACGATCGACTTTACGAAGATCCCATTGTATTCCGGAAGCTCGTAGCATTGGTCCTGACAACCCCCAATTTATTGCTTCTTCTACACCAATAATGCCTACTCCCTCAACTCGTTCTAAAAAAATCGGATTACGTGTAATAAGTTTTTGATATTCAGAAACCCCTGTTAAAAAATAATCGCAGAAATCCAAACATTTATCTATCCATCCATATGGTAGATCAGCAGCTACTCCTCCGATACGAAAATAATTATGCATCATTCTCATACCGGTGGCTGCTTCGAATAGATCATAAACTAATTCTCTTTCTCTGAAAATATAGAAGAAAGGAGTCTGTGCACCAATATCCGCCATAAAGGGGCCAAGCCATAATAAATGAGAAGCTATACGACTCAACTCCAACATAATCACTCTAATATAGCTGGCTCTTTTAGGTACTTGAATATTTCCCAACTGTTCTGGTGCATTTACGGTTATTGCTTCTGTGAACATAGTAGCTAAATAATCCCAACGTGTTACATAAGGCAAATATTGTATAATTGTTCGGTTTTCTGCAATTTTTTCCATCCCTCTGTGCAAATAACCTAGTATTGGTTCACAGTCAATAACATCTTCACCATCTAAAGTAACGATGAGTCGAAGAACACCGTGCATTGATGGGTGATGAGGACCCATATTGACTATCATGAGGTCTTCTCTTGTAGCTGGTACATTCATAGGTTTTCCCCTGATTCATTCTTCCATGAATTGCTGAAAACGAAAAGAAGTTCATCCAAATTCAAGATCTACTAAATCAAATAATTCAAAAGGACTCTTCAAACTAACGAATTTTTGTCTCCCGAATACCCAACTGACCAATTAATTCTTTATAACGTACTCTATTTTTCTTTGCCAAATAAGACAGCAAGCGTTGACGTTTTCCCAGAGTTTTCCGTAGACCTCTCTGAGATAAATAGTCTTTTCTGTGCAATTCCAAATGTGAAGTAAGTCTTCGGATCTTATTGGTGAAGCTGAATACTTGAAATTCAACAGATCCTCTATTTGCTTCTTTTTGAGAAATAACTGAGATGAATAAGTTTTTTACCATAAAACAAAATCTTCTCTTCCCTCCCTTTTTTTCTTTTTTTTTTTTTTTATTTGAATTTTACCCATCAGTAATAATAATAGAATTATATTAAAATGCCGGTCATTTTAATCTGGTATACACAATAATCTTAATTTCGTTATGGATACCTAGTTGATCCAATCAAATTAATCAATATCAATAAAAAATCTAATTTTCAATTGGATTCATTCGTTTAAGGGATAGAGATAGATACATTTTTGTATTCACAAATCACAAAAGAGATTAGACCTAAAATAAGAACATTCCTTTGAGTCATTTCTAAATCTAATCTAATTGATACATATTAGTATCATGTATCAGAATGTGAGACATCGCATGTGTGCATTTGTTTACTTTCATATACTAGATCTAGTAAGAATATCTAAAAAAATGTGACATCAACGAATTTTCAATCGTGGATACATATGTATCCTTAGCATACTGAAACAACTACCATTATTGGTATCAAACCAATAGCGATTCATACAAGCTAAATCTTCTAATCGATAATTGGGCCAGAGAAAGAACTTTAATTTTTTGAATTTAATTAATTGCTTTTTATCTCTATCAAGATGTTTGTTTTCATCCAAAAATTTTTTACAGCTGTTCCCATTGCAAAATACTGGATTTCTAGCCACACCACTTCTAGTCCTCAAATTGAAACAAATTAGAATTCTAAATTTTCTACGAAGTCTAGGAGATAAAATATTTTCAGGAACAAGAAAATCATAATGATTTTTGTCTTTATTTCCAATCATCTTTTGACATCTTGCACTGAATTTATCAAAATTCCTATTATCAACATGCCTTTCTTCTCGGTATCTTTGATTTGTTTGGTACTTACTCTTATGAACCAATGAAATACCTATAGTTTGATACATAATAAATTGTCCATCATTTTTTATAGACGCACGAATTGGTTCGAGAAAAAATATACCTCTTCTCATCAATTCTGTAAGAGTTAAATCTTTATCTTTATGAAACAATATTAGATCCAGATTCATTTCTCCCCTTTGAATAGAAGATATCGAAATTTCTCTTGGATTTTTCATTCTAAGCAGGAGACAATATACCTTGATATTATTGATCAGTTTTTTATTTACAGAATCAGTCCATCTCAATTGACAGGGCACATGTCTTCTTAGGAATAAATCGAGTTCTGCTTGCATGTTATTCTTGAATTGCTTTGTCTTTGTACCTTTTTGCATGTCTGAGTATGATCCTGCATAATCTTCTTCAATATCTTTTTCGTGGTTTGAGAGGACTGATTCAAGATTGCCTTGGTTGTCTACATCTGATTCAAAATCTACTTGTCCTGCGAATTCCTTTTCTTCTTGATTTCGATTCTCTAATTTAAAAAGTTGTTTTTCATTGAATGATATAAAAAGATTCTCTTTTTTCTTTCTATTGCTATTTCGATTTTGACTATAATTTTTTTTTTCATTACAATTTAAAAGAAGTAATTTGATTGGTATAACCCACGGTTTCATTTTATATGTATTATAAAGGAGCACAAATTCTGGGAAGAACCAAGATTCCAGATTCGAGATGGAAGGATTTAGTATTTCTTCATTCATCCCCATCCAATCAAAAAGGTCTTTTTTGGATGATTTGATTTCTTGATCTTGTGTGAGATAAAAAAGACCTTTCTTATCAATTATTTGATAATTATTCGACCCAGTCTTGGTATTTTCATTACTGTTGATACTGGTATTGATCCAGACCTCAATATCGACTTTGTTTCTAAAGCAAAAATGGAGAATTTTCCAATCAAAATATTTTCTATCCAGTTTTTTTTTTTTATATTCTATATACATAATATCATCTTCGTCTAGGTAATTATTGACAGGGATATCTCCCAGCATATCAAACAATTTTCGTTTATGTGTGTTGTAATTATAAGAAATATCTTGGTTATTATTTACTTGTAATGGTGATCCATAAATATATGAGTCATTCTTATCTTCATAATTAATACATTTATATGATAAAAGGTCATATCTATAGTTTTTTTGAAACTTTTCTTTTTGTTTTTGATTCATTAATGAGTCTGCTTCATAATCATTTTGTTTGTTGTAATGAATTAATTGATCTTTTTGAAACAAATTCCATTTGTTTAAATCTTTATTTTTATTTTGAGCCACACAATGCTGATTTACTATATTTCGCCACTTTTGTGGTACTAATCTAGACCATATAATCGGAGATAAATATTTATATTGATAATGACCTCCTAACCAGTTTTTCCATTGATTCGTTTCAGAATTACGAAGTTTCTTATGTCTTAATTCGTAATGAAATATTTCGTGTGCTCCAAAATAATCTTTTCGTTCGTTCTTAAGAAAAAGGGATGTTCCTTTATATTGAAGGATAGATCTTAACTTATACAAGTTAATAACTTGGGTTTGTGATAATTTGTAAAAGACATATGCTTGTGACAGCGAGGATAAGTCACAAAAAATCTGTGAACTCTTATTTCTAATATTAGAAACTGACCTTTTTAGAATCGAAATAAAGTGAATTTTCTTTTGATTTGTTTTACCAATTTTTTTTCTTTTTTGATTTCTTTCATTATTGTAAATGTATTTATCAATAATTTTGTTTGTTGATTCAATAAAAAATTGTGCATTGGTTCTGGGAATATTAATGAAACATAGAAGAATATCCATGTATACCCTTTCAATGAAAAATTTAAAAAAATAATGTGATTTGCGAATTACTCGAGAATTCCTTCTTTTGAATATTTTCCAAATACTTTTTTGTGATTCTAATCTTTTAGCATTATAACTAACTTTGTTAGGGCTAATATTTTTCTCTGGAATTAGAAAGAGGTTTTTCTTATCTTTTTTTATTTTTTCTATTTTTTTTCTGATTGTGCTTGTTCTATCAGTCAGATCTTTCATTTTTTTTTCTGTCAGTGAATAATTTGTCCAATTCATAGATCGAAGTTGAATAGACGATTTGTGAATCATCTGATTATCGATTATCCAATCTTTTTGTTTTTGAGTTTCACTAGATTCATATACTTCTAATTCTGTCAATCCAAATCTTTTGATAACCCATTTTTTTGTTTCTTTTGAGGGAATTAAAAATATAAACAATTTTGGTCGTTCTTTTAAAACTGTTAGAATTAGAAAACACTTGTTTTTTAATTTTGTAATTTTTTTTTGAAGTTCTTTAAAAATGGGTTTAAAAAAGGAAGGTCGTTTTCGGGGAGAACCAAAAGGCAGATCAGTTTCCATTCCCCAAACTGTTAAAAACCGAAATTTTTCTACTTGCATTGAATCTTTATCAAGGGACCTTTTTTGAGGTTTGTGCCAAGGTTTCAGACGGAAAGGAAATAGGATCTTTATTTGAATACCGTCTCTTAACCAGTTTTGCGGAAATTCTCCTTCTGATAATTGAACACCATTATAGGTGCATTTAATATGCATTTCTCGATTCAAATCCTTTAAATCTTCGGACCACTCGGGAGATTGAAATAATACCATACGACCGATGTTTTTAACTATTATCAATGAAGGTAATATAATATATTTTCGCAAAA